TTCAGATTCTAATGTAGGAATTGGGATTTCCAAAGAAGATAATAGGTAGAGTCAAGTTTAAGGGAAACAAGATGGGTTATGTTTGGTGTAACTACCATAGGATTGGGGGTCTCTTCCTGTCCTGAAGAAGCAGCGATGAGGGATTGATGAAGGAGAAGCCATAGTGTTGTCAAAGCAGCTTGGAATACTACAAGGCTCCATAGCTTTCCGTTTCTATCTATCATAAGCGGAAAGCTACCAAAAAATCCCTCAAAGTGTGGAACAAGGCTAACTTCGGTAAGAAGATCTTCGATGCAAGTGCTGTGGAATGGAGATAAAAGATAGGACAGAGAAGGGGAAAGAGTGAAGTTCTGGTCTTTCTACTAGGTCCTACTTTCGAGCCTTCAGATCAACTCGTTGGGGAACGAACGAATGTTCTGGTTCTATTCGAGCCCTCTAGCGCTGGCTTTGCCTCGAAGCCGGTGGAAGGTTCAAAGCAATAAACTCAGCCTTCAACACCTTCTCCATCTGCTGCACCCCGAGAGGCAGATACCTGTAATAAAGTCTTTCTGTTGCCACCAATCTATCTGTCTATTCCATTTAGCTAACCGGCTCATAAGCAGAAAACCTAAAAAAGAAGAACCAATTCTTTCACATCCAAGCCAATAGCAGCTCGCCGGATCTCCCTCTCCTTCTTATGCTTCTTTCGTTTCGCTGCTACGCCCTCTAAATGAATTTATTCTTTCTTTTGTTGGAGGAACTGCGACTCGAAAGAAAAAGGGTAGTACTCTTGATGCCAATGTGGAGCCCGAACCATCTTGATCATCCGATCCGCATAAGGACCAACCCTGCTGCTGCACAATCAAAAGAATAGACTTTAGGGATCACCTTTTTGAACTGATCCTATGCCTGCTTTGTTCCCAGGGGTTTTTATCCTTCTTAAAACCCTTTCTATCATTTATTCAATAATAATGATGAAATGAAGGACTTGCTCTTATTTATCAGTCTCAGACAGCCTATTCGTCTTCATGGATCTTCTTTGCTGACGAGCTCATCCCCTAGGCTCAATCATCAAACGCTCGCTTCCGGACCTAAAACTCTTGCTTTTGGGACTAGTTAGTAGGGACTTCCCGTGCTCTCATCTTATGATTGATAAAGGATCAGAGTCAGAGAACAAACAGGGCCCTGACAAGGGGTTTACCTAAGGAGCTAAGCCATGCCTCTTTGATTCGGAGACTTACCCGCTTCGGGAACCACGTACCCAGATTGAATGTCATTCTGAACACGAAGACCGGGGCAGATAAGTGGTTTTATCTTTTCCGAGAAGGGCTCACGCCCCTATTATATTAAATGTTGCCCTTCCGGTTCTTCACCCTTTCCGAAGGATTTCTATATTTTTTTTTATATATTTTATTTCCACTCTCGAGCTTCTATACCAACGAGAAAGGAAAGAAGTAGCGAGACTGGTACGGAGAGGATAGCAGCGGAGCTAGGTGCATTTTGTGGTGATACAAACAAATAAATACGTATGTCCCCTGCCGAATCCCTATCAAGGTGGGACCAACTGGCCCACCGACAGGATAAAGTTAAAGTGTGAATCCCATTAGTATATATATGTAAAAGCCAAGCTGACTCAACTAATCTGGTTCAATTTCCATTTGCCTCTAAATGTAAGGAACGTTCACCCCGTCTCATTTAAAATGAAGGTGGGGAACTACTATTTGCTTGCGTACAGGATTAAGAAATGAAATGGAAGTATTTGAACCTGTCTCCCCGCCAAAACACTATGGCTTTTGGTCCAATTGAAGACGAGTCAACAGGGAAGCCAGTCGTCTTTACTTTAGTTCATCGAGTCCTTCTGCTGGCTTCATACTATTTGCTACCCGATCTCCCCATGAAGCTTAGGAACCACTCCCTATTTCTTCTGACCTTTGCCTTTCTCCCTTCATTAGTAAAAAACTGGTCCATAAGTGGAAAAGGCCCTACTTCTGACTCATGCTGCACCCTTATATATCCATTATATATAACCGCAGAGTATAATAGGGTATTGGTCTAGATACACCGCTAGGGATGCTGGTGGATCCGGTTGCTGCTGGACGATCTGCCGCTCGCTCTAACGTGGATCAGCTGTATCTGTCGTGAAAGGCAGTTAGTCGTTATAGGTATAACCACCTGGGTAGTACGTACGGGCATAAGTAGCGACCTAAGTCGTATGGGCATTATGTTGTAGATTTTAGTTCTTACCTTTTTTTTTTTGGTATTATGGACGGATTATGAATTTTGTGATCGTTAGAGGGCACATAATGTTTGTTGATCTCGATCTAGTCGACTCTGTTGATTCAGTAGATCCGGCCGGTTGAACGAGCGTAGTTAGCAGCACCAAAAGCAGCGGTAGTGGGAAGGGGGTGAGTACGAGAGGCAACGAGGGCAAAGAAGTGCGCTTAGAATCATTAGTGAGATAGAGTTAACTTACCACAATAGGTATTTGATTACAAAGAAAAGAAGACCTTCAGCCTACCTC